TAAGTGGAATAAGCAAAGTGGATTCCTTGTTGGTTAGTCGAGTTCCAATGAAAACCACACAATTGAAGGAAATGTCCGAATTTGCTATTTAGAAAATCAATAAACTAAGGTTTTGTCGTTCTAGATATCGGATTCAACGGAAACAATTACAGCAGTAGGGGGGGGGAAATCAAAAAACAAGTCGAGCAAAATTATACAAAGTTATATATAAGTTGCTACCCCCCCCCTTAGTCTTTCTTTAATTGAATTTCGTTTGATTAGACGGAAGTTACTTAAAAACTTCCGCTTTCTTTAAAAGATTCTGAACAGTTCCTGTGGGTTGAGCACCTTTTTCAAGGAAATATAGAATAAGAGGAACGTTTAAATAAGTTTGATTCTTCATTGGATCATAAAACCCCACTTTTCTAAGATCTTTTCCTTCTCTTCGGGATCGAACATCAATTGCAACGATTCGATAGACGGCTCATTGGGATAAATGTAGATGACCAACACTCCCCCTAGAACCGTATAGGAAGTTTTCTCCTCGTACGGCTCGAGAAAAATGATTTGCTTCGAAGTTTTATCTATGTATGCAATTCTAATAAATTAAATGACAAATGGGCCTAGAAAATCAATTAGACTCTGATTTCAGTCTTTTTTCCTTCCTGAAAATGAAAAATAAACCATTCGTACTCATAACTCAAGTTGGATAACTCTCAAATAGCTCAAAGGAAAAATCTTTAGTCACTTTCATTTATTGAGTGGTCTTTAACCCCTTTTGTTTGTCTTTTGTCTCGTTTCAAATTCTATTTGGATTCTTTAGTCTGATCCAATTAGTGAGACTATCGAGACAATTAAAAAGGTCTTTCCTTGTTCTTAGATCCTTTATCCTTATTTTAAATCATTGGGTTTAGACATTACTTCGGTGCTTCTTAATCCTTTCAAAGTGGCAGCAACATACCCCTTTTTTGATTTCTTTCTATCAAAGAATCCTACGGACAGTTGATTCACGTGTGATACACTTTGAATCGAAAAAGTTTCCTAAATTCTAACAAGTCTTGCTTTTGAATTGGAAACTTGCTCGAATTGGATCCTTTCGATTTCTATATATGGAAGATACGTTTACGAAGTTGTTCTGATTAATTGGCATTAACCCTAGATCCTTGCCCCCGAGAAATGAATTAATCCTTTCTACTCGAGCTTCATCGTGGACTATTTACAACCCAACAAAAAATCGAGTGTAACAGAACAAACAATGTCGAGCCAAGAGCACTCTCATCCTTAGATAAATCGAAAATGGTGGATGGAAAAATCCACAACGGATCGTGTCCTTCAAGTCGCACGTTGCTTTCTACCACATCGTTTCAAACGAAGTTTTAACATAATATTCCTATAATTTGGAACCGGTATGGAATTGATTCAATTATGGAATCATGAATAGTCATTGGTTCAGTTGTACATAGACATCGTAATCTAGGCTTTTTCTTCTATATATGATAATATGATATGAAACGATTTTTCTGAAAAAGTCTTAGCAAGACAGCATCTTTCACATACATAAATAATATATAGATAATATAGATTATAGCAAGAAATCGAAATATATAAACGAATAACTCTTTTAATCTGCATCTTCAAGTGACTCAACAGGATAGATTAAACGATTTCCTACTTTTTGAGTACCAAATAAAGATTCCACTTACAAGCAATCATTAAAAATATTTAATAAAAATAGTTCTAATTGAAATTGAAAAAGTTTCCTATTTAGACATCATTATTTAATTTGATTATTTAATTTGAAGAAAATTGGACAATAAGCATGACGTTTGATCTTCATAGGAAGATAAGTCTTTCTTTTTGAATTGACTCATCACTTTTAAATAGATAAAAGAAAAGAAAAACGAAATCCAATTTTTTTTCATGAGATGGATAAAAAAATGATCTAAGTTCAGATTTGAATCTTTATTCTTTTCGTCTGATTACGAAAATCAAATTACGAAAATCAAAAAAATAAGGAGGGTTTTTCGTATCTATCAGATAGACTGAAGAGTTGTCACTGTTATAGATATTCTATTCTATAATATAGAATTTAAATAATTTAAGGTATCAAAAATCTTTTTCACAAAAACCGAAAAATTATTGTCATTGAAATAGAACGATACATACCATATAAGCGAAATATTTCCTCATTTTATATATTTTAGATGATATATATCTATAGATTTTGTTTAACATGGGATTAAGTAATATTTCACAATAATCGACTCTTATCATAAAGTGAATAAAAGAGTGATAGGGGAAATCACCCCTGCCTCAATTGTTCTGTAGATTTCCTTTTTACTTAGAACCAAAGACGAAATACCTAAATAAAATGAGATTCAAAGAAAATATATCGGCTCCATAACATATTTCTATATGATATGTAACTTGATCATTTGTTAATGAGATTCGAACAGACACAGATATTAAAATAAATACGGATTTACTCCTATCCACTGACTTACTTCTTTCTATAGTCATAATGGAGCATAAAAAAATGGATATGTACTGGGACGGAAGGATTCGAACCTCCGAATGGCGGGACCAAAACCCGTTGCCTTACCACTTGGCCACGCCCCATTTCAATTTCTAATCTACACTAAGAAACAATAATATTGGTATTGGTTGTTTGTCAACTCCAGTCCAAATATCTATATATCTATAGAATAGATTGGTACTAGGATTTTGATACATATAGATATAGAATTCAACTTAATTTATTGATCATTACATAGAATTCAATTAAGATATTGTATGAAAGTATGATTTCTTCTATTCTCCTTTGAGAATTGGAGGATTTTTGATTGGGTGGGTTCAAAGAAAAAGAAGGATTTTTTGTCTACCTTACTTACTTTCTTCCTTGTTCCTTATATCAAAAACTCAATCAAAATGCAATTATCTCCAAGAACAAAATGTCTGTTATGCTTAATATCGTTAGTTTGATCTGTATTAATTCTGCCCTTTATTCGAGTAGTTTTTTCTTCGGCAAATTGCCTGAAGCGTATGCTTTTTTGAATCCAATCGTAGATGTTATGCCAGTCATACCTGTGCTTTTTTTTCTCTTAGCTTTTGTTTGGCAAGCTGCTGTAAGTTTTCGATGAGATCCTTAATAATATAATAATATCTTAGCATGATTTCTTCGAGAAAAATTCTAACAATTGAGAAAATCAGATAAGTTTTAGAGTATGAATCCTAGATTAGCACACTGAAATTCTTGGATAGTCGCCATAAATCCGGCTTACCCCCATTTCCTCATTTTTGACCCCCTTTCCTGTGAAAGACCCTAACCCCATTAGGGTCTCCCACAATATCGAATTTGGATATGAAAGAAGTTTTTGATAATGAAAAACAAATGAATTTGTGACAATTCATGAAAAAAAAACCTGATTTCGTGGTGTCAAAATAGGATATGTGGTAGAAAAATGGAAGATCTATTCTCTTTTTTTTTTTTCCAAAAAATCATCTTGGAGATTGTGTAATGCTTACTCTGAAACTCTTCGTTTATACCGTAGTAATATTTTTTGTTTCTCTCTTTATCTTTGGATTCCTATCTAATGATCCGGGGCGTAATCCTGGACGTGAAGAATAAAATCCAAAAGGTTTTCCTTGGGAAATTTTCCAATTTTCTTAGGATTTTATCTATTCCACACGCTTAACTAAGATTTTCAAAATTGAAAAATAAAATAAAGCAAGTCATTAACGGAAACGGAAAGAGAGGGATTCGAACCCTCGGTACAAATAACTCGTACAACGGATTAGCAATCCGACGCTTTAGTCCACTCAGCCATCTCTCCCAATTGCAAAAGATAATTACTACATTACATTACACATAATGTAAGGAGTCTTTCTCTCTCTTTTTTCTCTATTCTAAACTAAAAGAGGGGCTCGAGCCCGCCACTAATCGAACTAAAGAAAAATAAGGAAGACCTCCTTGTGTTGATTTTGTTCGAAAGGCCCTTGTTATTCTGATGGCCTGGCCTGGTCAGTACCTAGCCGGGCCTTTTTTTTTGTTCTAACGAATTATAGATAAATAATGATTTATCTGATATCTGATTTGAAAACACAAATATTTTTTTTATTATTTTTTATTATATTATTATATTCAATTGAATATTTTATATTCAAGCAACAACAAAAAGAATAAAAACTGTTTCCATTTTTTTTCTTGTTATATTTTATTTCATTTTCCGAACTAAAAAAGAAACTATAGATTCTGGACAATGCATTTTTCTGTTATGATTGTAGTGTTTTTTTTCGATCTGTATTTATCTTCTTTCAGCAAAAAAGAAAACTTTAGTTATTTAATTTCAATTAAATGAAGCCTCTTTTCCGAATCTCATTAAATTTTTATCTACCCACGAAAAAGTTCAACACTCCAAGTTTGATGATTCTTTAATGATCCTATCTTGATCATGCTCAATTATCTTGTTCGACAAAAGCTCCATTTGTATACAATAATCATATTGTAGCGGGTATAGTTTAGTGGTAAAAGTGTGATTCGTTCTATTAGCCCTTTAATAGTTAAAGGGTCTTTCGGTTTTATTCATATTCCGATCAAAAACTTTATTTCTTAAAAGGATTTAATCCTTTACCTCTCAATGATAAAGTCGAGAAAAAAATACACATTCTCGTGATTTGTATCCATGAGTCACTTATAAATTGAAAAGTTGGATTATGAAATTGCGAAACATAATTTTTGAATTGGATCAAGACTTCCAATTGAATAAGTATGAGTAAAGGATCCATGGCTGAAGATAAAAAGTCAATTTCCAATCGTAACTAAATCTTCCATTTTTTTTTTTTTGGATGTCTAAAGAAAGAAATTGAAGCAAAATAGCTATTCAACCATGTCTTTGGTTTACTAGAGACATCGCCATATTGTTTTAGCTCGGTGGAAACAAAATCCTTTTCCTTAGGATCCTCTCAAATAGAAATAGAGAACGAAGTAACTAGAAAGATTGTTAGAATCACCTTCTTCTAGA